TTCCCCATACTTTCCTTGACGCTGGCATAAGTTAATGGTGGAGTACATACGACTCGTTACCCACCATGCCGGGCGTTCACTCTAATGGGCTACTGGTTCTCTTTTTTTCTTTTCCTTTCAGTAGACATTTCACAGTGCATACAATCTATTGGAATAAGGTGGGACTCTCTACCTGCTTGAGTATTAATGTTCCATTAATGAAAGATATTCATCTATAAGTAGCATAATTGATTTCAAGAGCATAATAATGAAATTTTTCTCCTAACATATCATGAAGTCTCCCCCTCGGCTTTTGCAGGTTAAACCCCCCCTACCCCCCCAACACTCCTGAGATAGCTGTTATCCTGTAAACCCCCCGGAACCAGGAAGATCTCATGAGTGAATTTTTCTAAAAAGTCGTTTGTAATATTATAATATTGCAAACGTTAACGTAGCTTAACTAAAGCATAACACTGAAGATGTTAAGATAGGTCCTAGAAAGACCCCGTAAACACAAAGGCTTGGTCCTGACTTTACTGTCAGCTTTAACTAAACTTACACATGCAAGTATCAGCATTCCCGTGAGAACACCCCACAGTTTTCCAACCCGAAAACAAGGAGTTGGTATCAGGCACAAATAATTTTAGCCCATAACACCCCGCTTTAGCCACACCTTCAAAGGAATTCAGCAGTGATAAACATTAAGCAATGAGTGAAAACTTGACTTAGTTATAAGTATAAAGAGCCGGTAAAACTCGTGCCAGCCACCGCGGTTATACGAGAGGCTCAAGTTGACAATTTAACGGCGTAAAGCGTGATTAAGAGACATAAAAACTAAAGCCAAACGCTTTCATAGCTGTTATACGCACTCGAAAGAAGGAAGTTCCTCCACGAAAGTGGCTTTAAAATATTTGACCTCACGAAAACTGTGATACAAACTGGGATTAGATACCCCACTATGCACAGCCGTAAACTTTGATAAAAATTTACCTTTATTATCCGCCAGGGGACTACGAGCAAAAGCTTAAAACCCAAAGGACTTGGCGGTGCTTTAGACCCACCTAGAGGAGCCTGTTCTAGAACCGATAACCCCCGTTAAACCTCACCCTTTCTTGTCAATTCCGCCTATATACCGCCGTCGTCAGCTTACCCTGTAAAGGAAATTTAGTAAACAAAATTGGCTCAGCCCAAAACGTCAGGTCGAGGTGTAGCGAATGAAAGGGGAAGAAATGGGCTACATTTCCTAATTTAGGAAATTAACGAAATACTCAATGAAACAGGGTATGAAGGAGGATTTAGCAGTAAATAGGAAATAGAGCGTTCTATTGAAACTGGCCCTGAAGCGTGCACACACCGCCCGTCACTCTCCCCGAGCCTAATTTTAACTTTAACTAAAACCCTATTTCTGGTAAAGGGGAGGCAAGTCGTAACATGGTAAGTGTACCGGAAGGTGCACTTGGAAAAATCAGAGTGTAGCTAAAAAAGTAAAGCATCTCCCTTACACCGAGAAGGTACTCGTGCAAATCGAATCATTCTGAAACCTAACAGCTAGCTTAAACCTAACTTTGAACACAAAAATATTTATAAACCGACACATCCTTAATATTTTAACCAAACCATTTTTCCACCCTAGTACAGGCGATAGAAAGGGTATCGACTTAAAGCTATAGAAAAAGTACCGCAAGGGAAAGCTGAAAGAGAAGTGAAAAAATCCAGTAAAGTTAAAAAAAGCAGAGACTTAACCTCGTACCTTTTGCATCATGCATTAACAAGAACAAATTAAGCAAAAAGATTTCTAGTTTAATTTCCCGAAATTAAGTGAGCTACTCCGAGACAGCCTAAAAACAGGGCAAACACATCTCTGTGGCAAAAGAGTGTGAAGAGCTCCGAGTAGAGGTGATAAACCTACCGAACTTAATTATAGCTGGTTGCCTAAAAAACGAATAGAAGTTCGGCCTTTACTATTCTTAAATTAAACGTGAAATTTCTACACAAAATTAAAGAAAAATAAAGAGTTATTCATAAGAGGTACAGCTCTTATGAAATAAGAAACAACTTTGCAGGGAGGATAAAGATCATATAAAAACAAGGCTAATGTCTCAGTGGGCCTAAAAGCAGCCACCCGCAAAAAAGCGTTAAAGCTTAAACATTAATATTTCCTATGATACCGATAACTAAATCTTACTCCCCCAAACCTTATTAGGCTATTCCATACTTTATGGAAGAAATAATGTTAATATGAGTAATAAGAGAATAATCTCTCCCGGCACAAGCGTATTTCGGAACGGAATATCCACCGAAAATTAACGTACCCAATAAAAGAGGGAAATGAAGCAAAAATAGACAACTAGAAGATACTTCTAAACCTTAACGTTAACCCTACACTGGAGTGCAAACAAGGAAAGACTAAAAGAAAAAGAAGGAACTCGGCAAACATTAAATAAAGCCCCGCCTGTTTACCAAAAACATCACCTCTTGAAAACTAAATATAAGAGGCCCCGCCTGCCCTGTGACTAACGTTTAACGGCCGCGGTATTCTGACCGTGCAAAGGTAGCGCAATCAATTGTCTTTTAAATGAAGACCCGTATGAATGGCATAACGAGGGCTTAACTGTCTCCTTTTTCTGGTCAATGAAATTGATCTCCCCGTGCAGAAGCGGGGATAATAACATAAGACGAGAAGACCCTATGGAGCTTAAAACGCAAGAATAGACCAGACCCATAAACTTAAATTAACAAAACAAACCCGCTGGCCCCTATTCCAGTGTTTTTGGTTGGGGTGACCACGGGGTAAGATAAAACCCCCGCGCAGAACGAAAATACAATTTTCTTACTTGAGGGCGACAGCCCTAAAAATCAGAACCTCTGACTATCCGATCCGGCTAAGCCGATTAACGAACCGAGTTACCCTAGGGATAACAGCGCAATCCTCTTTTAGAGCCCATATCGACAAGAGGGTTTACGACCTCGATGTTGGACCAGGACATCCTAATGGTGTAGCCGCTATTAAGGGTTCGTTTGTTCAACGATTAAAGTCCTACGTGATCTGAGTTCAGACCGGAGTAATCCAGGTCAGTTTCTATCTATGAAATGTTCTTCTCTAGTACGAAAGGACCGAGAAGAAAAGGCCAATGCTTAAAGTAAGCCCTCCCCTTATTCAATGAAGACAACTAAATTGAATAATAGGACATGCGCTTACTTTAGGCTAGATAATTTCTTGTTAAGGTGGCAGAGCCCGGCCAATGCAAAAGACCTAAGCTCTTTAAACAGAGGTTCAAGTCCTCTCCCTAGCTCATGCCATCAGCCCTTTTAATTTCCATTATTAATCCATTAATCATAATTATCTTCGTCTTGCTAGCCGTTGCCCTTCTTACACTAGTCGAACGAAAAGTGTTAAGCTATATACAACATCGAAAGGGACCAAACGTAGTAGGCCCCTACGGGTTACTTCAGCCCATTGCAGACGGACTAAAACTCTTTACGAAAGAACCAGTAAAACCCGCAACTTCTTCCGCTCTTCTTTTCCTCATTACCCCAATTATGGCCCTAACCTTAGCTCTATCCCTATGAACTCCTATACCTATGCCTTTTTCCATAACAGACTTAAACCTAAGCATACTGTTTATCCTGGCTATTTCAAGCCTTGCAGTATATTCCATTCTAGGCTCAGGTTGAGCCTCCAATTCTAAATACGCCCTTGTCGGGGCCCTACGAGCAGTAGCCCAAACAATTTCTTATGAAGTTAGCCTGGGCCTGATTCTTCTTAGTACTATCATTTTTGTGGGGGGGTTTACCCTACAAAACTTCGCTACAGCCCAAGAAAATATTTGACTGATTATTCCGACATGGCCTTTAGCCGCGATATGGTACATTTCAACACTAGCAGAAACAAACCGAGCACCCTTTGACCTAACAGAGGGGGAATCCGAATTAGTTTCCGGCTTTAATGTAGAGTACGCAGGGGGCCCATTTGCATTATTCTTTCTAGCAGAATATGCAAACATCCTACTAATAAATACCCTTTCTGCTGTAATTTTTCTAGGCGCTTTCATGTCACACACATTCGCTGAATTTACAACCTTTAACATAATAATTAAAGCAACTCTTTTATCAGTACTATTCTTATGGGTTCGAGCCTCATACCCACGCTTTCGATATGACCAATTAATAGGCCTAATCTGAAAAAATTTCCTTCCTCTGACATTGGCTTTTATCATTTGGCACATGTCTCTTATTATTGCCTCAGCGGGCCTCCCCCCTCAAGGTTAACATGGAGCTGTGCCTGAAATAAAGGGCCACTTTGATAGAGTGAATAATAAGGGTTAAATTCCCTTCCGCTCCTTAGAAAGAGGGGGTTTGAACCCCACCTTAAGAGATCAAAACTCTTAGTGCTTCCGCTACACCACTTCCTAGTAAAGTCAGCTAATTCAAGCTCTTGGGCCCATACCCCAAACATGTTGGTTAAAATCCTTCCTTTACTAATGAGCCCTCACATTTTAATAATTTTCCTATTTTGTTTAGGCCTCGGCACAATAGTAACTTTTTCAAGCTCCAACTGACTCTTGGCATGAATAGGCTTAGAAATTAATACCCTAGCCATTATTCCTCTCATAGCACAACACCACCACCCTCGAGCTGTAGAAGCAACCACTAAATACTTTTTGATTCAAGCAGCCGCAGCCGCAACTTTGCTGTTTGCAGGCATGATTAATGCCTGAACCACCGGCCAGTGGGACATTAGTAGCATAATACACCCCATCCCCTCTACAATCATAATTATAGCACTAACATTAAAACTTGGATTAGCCCCAGCTCATGCTTGATTACCAGACATTCTTCAGGGATTAGACCTTAATATCGGACTAATTCTCGCCACATGACAGAAATTGGCTCCTTTTTCTATCCTTCTTCAAATACAACACTCAAGCTCTTTATTACTTATTCTTCTAGGACTACTATCTACCTTTGTCGGCGGCTGAGGGGGGCTAAATCAGACACAACTACGCAAAATTCTTGCCTATTCCTCAATTGCACACCTAGGCTGAATACTCCTAGTACTCCAATTTTCTCCTAACTTAACCCTTTTCACACTCATACTTTACTTTATTATAACTTTTTCAATCTTTTCCATATTTTCACTAAACAATTCAATAAACATCAACTCGCTAACAACTTCCTGAACTAAAGCTCCGATTTTCTCGGCATTAGCCCCTATGATTCTTCTCTCATTAGGAGGCCTCCCTCCCCTATCAGGGTTTTTACCTAAATGAATAATTATTCAAGAATTATCACATCAAGGAATAGCATTAATTGCGACTATCGCAGCTCTATCAGCCCTATTAAGCCTTTATTTTTACTTACGCCTATCATACGCCATGGCCTTAACATTTTCCCCAAACAGCATTACAGGAACCCCCAACTGACGACTATCTAACACAAATATAAATATACCTCTAGCAATCTCATCATCAGCCACAATTCTGCTCCTCCCCCTGGCCCCGGCTATATCTTCAATTATCATGCCCTAGAAACTTAGGTTAAATAAAACCAAGAGCCTTCAAAGCCCTAAACAGGAGTGAAAACCTCTTAGTCTCTGATAAGACTTACGGGACACTAACCCACATCTTCTGTATGCAACACAGACACTTTAATTAAGCTAAAGCCTTACTAGACAGGTAGGCCTCGATCCTACAAAAACCTAGTTAACAGCTAAGCGCTTAAACCGACAAGCATCTGTCTACTTTCCCCGCCTAGCCGGACAAAATAGGCGGGGAAAGTCCCGGCAGGCGTAACCCTGCGACTTTAGGTTTGCAATCTAATATGTGAACACCTCGGGACTCTGGTAAGAAGAGGACTTAAACCTCTGTTCATGGAGCTACAACCCACCGCTTAAACCTCAGCCATCCTACCTGTGGCAGTAACTCGTTGATTTTTCTCGACTAATCACAAAGATATTGGCACCCTTTATTTGGTCTTTGGTGCTTGAGCAGGGATAGTAGGCACTGCCTTAAGTCTCTTAATCCGGGCCGAGCTGAGTCAACCCGGATCTCTTTTGGGCGATGACCAAATCTATAACGTAATCGTAACAGCACACGCCTTCGTGATAATTTTCTTTATAGTAATGCCAATTATAATTGGGGGCTTCGGCAACTGACTTGTCCCACTTATAATTGGAGCCCCAGACATAGCTTTTCCTCGAATAAATAACATAAGCTTTTGACTTCTTCCCCCCTCCTTCTTACTCCTATTAGCATCTTCAGGGGTTGAAGCCGGAGCCGGCACAGGATGAACAGTTTATCCCCCTTTAGCAGGAAACCTTGCCCATGCAGGAGCATCAGTAGATCTAACTATTTTTTCACTACACCTAGCAGGTGTCTCCTCTATTCTAGGGGCTATCAACTTTATTACCACAATTATTAATATGAAACCTCCTGCCATTTCCCAATACCAAACCCCTCTATTTGTATGAGCCGTAATAATTACCGCAGTCCTACTTTTACTATCCCTCCCTGTACTAGCGGCAGGTATTACAATATTACTTACCGACCGAAACCTAAACACCACCTTTTTCGACCCTGCTGGAGGGGGAGACCCTATTCTATACCAACACTTATTCTGATTCTTTGGACACCCTGAAGTATACATTCTCATCCTTCCAGGATTTGGCATAATTTCGCACATCGTGGCCTATTACTCGGGGAAAAAAGAACCATTTGGTTATATAGGCATAGTCTGAGCTATAATAGCTATTGGGCTCCTGGGGTTTATTGTATGAGCCCATCATATATTCACAGTAGGAATAGATGTAGATACTCGAGCATACTTTACATCTGCAACAATAATTATTGCTATCCCTACTGGAGTAAAAGTCTTCAGCTGATTAGCAACCTTGCACGGAGGCGCCATTAAATGAGAAACACCGCTCTTATGGGCCCTGGGCTTTATTTTCCTTTTTACAGTCGGAGGATTAACCGGTATTGTTCTGGCCAACTCTTCACTAGACATTGTTCTGCACGATACTTACTATGTTGTTGCCCACTTTCACTACGTACTCTCTATAGGTGCCGTTTTTGCCATTATTGCTGCATTTGTCCATTGATTTCCCTTATTTTCAGGCTACACCCTTCATGATGCTTGGACAAAAGCCCATTTTGGAGTTATATTCCTTGGAGTAAATCTCACCTTTTTTCCCCAACATTTCTTAGGCCTAGCAGGAATGCCCCGACGATACTCTGACTACCCAGATGCCTACACCTTGTGAAACTCAGTATCCTCAATCGGCTCTTTAATCTCCCTTATCGCCGTAATCATATTCCTTTTTATTATCTGGGAAGCATTCGCGGCTAAACGAGAAGTTTTATCCGTAGAATTAACCACAACCAATGTCGAATGACTTCACGGCTGCCCCCCTCCTTATCATACCTTCGAGGAACCTGCTTTCGTACAAGTTCGACACTCTTAAGTACTCGAGAAAGGAAGGAATTGAACCCCCATAAACTGATTTCAAGTCAGTCACATCACCACTCTGTCACTTTCTTAATAAGGCATTAGTAAAATATTACTTTATCTTGTCAAGATAAAATTACGGGTTAGACCCCCGTATGCCTTATATATGGCTCATCCGTCTCAATTAGGCTTTCAAGACGCAGCTTCCCCTGTGATAGAAGAACTTATCCATTTTCACGACCACGCACTAATAATCGTATTTCTTATTAGCACTCTCGTGCTTTATATTATTGTAGCGATAGTTACGACAAAGCTTACCAACAAATATATTCTTGACTCACAAGAAATCGAAATCATCTGGACCCTCCTTCCTGCCATCATTCTAATCTTAATTGCCCTGCCCTCTCTACGAATCTTATATCTTATAGACGAAATTAATGACCCACATCTTACTATTAAATCCATGGGACACCAATGGTACTGAAGCTATGAATACACCGACTACGAAGACTTAATATTTGAGTCTTATATGGTTCCTACCCAGGACCTTGTCCCAGGACAATTCCGCCTACTAGAGACTGACCATCGCATGGTAATTCCAGTACAATCCCCTATCCGAATCTTAGTCTCTGCTGATGACGTTCTTCACTCATGGGCAGTTCCCAGCCTTGGCGTAAAAATAGACGCAGTCCCAGGTCGATTAAACCAAACAGCATTCATCGTTTCCCGCCCTGGTGTTTATTACGGACAGTGTTCCGAAATTTGTGGTGCTAATCACAGTTTCATGCCTATTGTAGTAGAAGCCGTCCCCCTCGAACATTTTGAAAACTGATCCTCCTCTATACTTGAAGACGCCTCGCTAAGAAGCTAAATAGGGCATAGCGTTAGCCTTTTAAGCTAAAGACTGGTGACCCCCAATCACCCCTAGCGAAATGCCACAGCTCGACCCAGCACCTTGATTTTACATTCTAGTTATTTCCTGATTAGTTTTCATCACCATCATCCCCCCAAAAGTATTAGCTCACCATGTTCACAATGACCCTAATACCCAAGACACAAAAACCCCAACAATAGACCCCTGAAATTGACCATGATAGTAAGCCTTTTTGATCAGTTTATAAGCCCCACACTCTTTAATATTCCCTTAATTGTTCTAGCCCTAATCCTTCCCTGGCTCTTATTCCCCACTCCTTCTGTACGATGATTGAACAACCGCCTTCTAACCTTACAAAACTGGTTCATTATTCAGTTTACCAGCCAAATCTTCCTGCCCCTCAGCCAGAACGGGCAAAAATGAGCAGTTCTTTTAACATCCTTAATACTTTTCCTCCTATCACTAAATACCTTAGGACTACTACCCTACACCTTCACGCCAACGACCCAGTTGTCTATAAACATGGCATTTGCAGTGCCATTATGATTAGCCACCGTTATCATCGGGATGCGCAACCAGCCCACAGCCGCACTAGGTCACCTCTTACCAGAGGGAACCCCTACGCTTCTAATTCCAATTCTCATTATCATCGAGACTATTAGCTTATTCATTCGTCCTCTAGCCTTAGGTGTACGACTAACCGCTAACCTAACCGCAGGACATCTTTTAATTCATTTAATCGCTACCGCCGCCTTCGTACTCTTACCTTTAATGCCTACCGTCGCTATTCTGACTTCAGTCTTACTCTTCCTACTCACTCTCTTAGAAGTAGCCGTTGCTATAATCCAAGCCTATGTCTTCGTACTACTCTTAAGCCTTTACTTACAAGAAAACACTTATGGCCCATCAAGCACACGCTTATCATATAGTAGACCCAAGCCCATGACCTCTAACAGGAGCCGTAGCCGCCTTGCTAATAACATCGGGACTAGCAATTTGAATACATTATCACTCCACAGTTTTACTAACTCTAGGGTTAGCCCTTTTATTATTAACTATATACCAATGGTGACGAGACATTGTACGTGAAGGGACATTTCAAGGCCACCACACCCTTCCTGTTCAAAAGGGGCTACGTTACGGCATAATCTTATTTATTACTTCTGAGGTGTTTTTCTTCTTAGGATTTTTTTGAGCATTTTACCACTCTAGTCTTGCTCCTACCCCAGAGCTTGGAGGGTGCTGACCCCCAACAGGAATCACCACCCTAGACCCGTTTGAAGTCCCCTTACTGAATACCGCTGTCCTCTTAGCCTCAGGCGTTACCGTCACTTGAACCCATCACAGCATTATAGAACGACACCGAAAACAGGCCACCCAAGCTCTAGCTCTAACCATTCTCTTAGGCTTTTACTTTACTGTCTTACAAGCAATAGAATACTACGAAGCTCCTTTTACAATTGCAGATGGAGTCTACGGGTCCACCTTTTTTGTCGCAACAGGTTTTCACGGTCTTCATGTAATTATTGGCTCAACCTTCTTAGCAGTGTGCTTTTTACGACAAATTTCTTACCACTTCACATCAGAACACCATTTCGGATTCGAAGCCGCTGCTTGATACTGACATTTCGTTGACGTAGTATGACTATTTTTATATATTTCTATCTACTGATGAGGCTCATAATCTTTCTAGTATAACTTAATATAAGTGACTTCCAATCACACGATCCCGGTTAAAGTCCGAGGAAGGATAATGTCTCTAATCCTCACAATAATTTTAATCTATTTGACCCTCTCGGCCCTACTAGCCTTAGCCTCTTTCTGGCTCCCACAAATAACCCCAAATCATGAAAAATTATCCCCCTATGAATGCGGGTTTGACCCCTTAGGGTCAGCTCGTTTGCCTTTCTCCCTCCGCTTTTTCTTGATTGCCATTCTTTTTCTGCTATTTGACCTAGAAATTGCTCTCCTTCTTCCTTTGCCTTGAGGGGGCCACCTTCTAAACCCTACTATAACATTTTCCTGGGCATCAACCCTCCTTATCCTGCTCACCCTAGGCCTCATTTATGAATGAGTTCAAGGGGGCTTGGAATGAGCGGAATAGGTGGTTAGTTTAATAAAAACATTTGATTTCGGCTCAAGCACTTATGGTTAAAGTCCCTAACTTCCTAATGACCCTCTTCTCCTTTACTACCTCTTCTATATTTATCTTAGGCTTAGCAGGCCTCACTTTTCACCGAGTCCACCTGCTCTCCGCCCTTTTATGCTTAGAAGGAATAATATTATCCCTATTTCTTGCCCTCTCGTTATGAACGCTTCAATTTAATTCTACTAACTTCTCAGCGTCACCCCTACTACTTTTAGCATTTTCTGCATGTGAAGCTAGCGTAGGATTAGCCCTCCTTGTGGCCACTTCCCGCACTCATGGTTCAGACCGTCTTCTTACCTTAAACCTCCTACAATGCTAAAAATTCTTTCACCAACAATTATGCTTATGCTATCAATCTGATTTATTCCCTCTAAAAAAATATGATCTACTTCCTTAATATACAGCCTGATTATTGCCACAATCAGTATAAATATTTTTTTCATAGAAGAAACCGGCTGGACCTGCCTTAGCCTTTATATAGCAACAGACAGTTTATCCACCCCCCTATTAGTTCTTACATGTTGATTACTACCTCTAATAATCCTCGCTAGTCAAAGCCACCTCATTCCAGAGCCCATCAACCGTCAACGCACATACATTTCCCTCCTAATCTCTCTTCAAATATTCTTAATTATAGCCTTTAGCTCTACAGAAATAATCATATTTTATGTCATATTTGAAGCTACCCTTATTCCAACCTTAATTATTATCACACGCTGAGGCAATCAAATAGAACGCCTCAACGCAGGGACATACTTCCTTTTCTATACATTAACAGGCTCCCTCCCATTACTAGTTGCTCTCATACTTTTACAAGATACCACAGGCACTCTTTCCTTTCTATCATTAAACTATCAACCAGGTATTAAACTACAGTCTTTTTCAGATGCAATTTGATGAGCCGGCTGTCTAATCGCCTTCTTAGTTAAAATACCTTTATATGGGGCTCATCTTTGATTACCCAAAGCCCATGTAGAAGCCCCAATCGCAGGGTCTATGGTACTTGCTGCAATTTTACTAAAACTAGGAGGCTATGGTATAATACGAATCATAGTAGTCCTTGAACCTCTTAGTAAAGAAATAGCATACCCCTTTATTATTCTGGCATTATGAGGTCTTATTATAACCGGGACGATCTGCTTACGCCAAGCCGACTTAAAATCCCTAATTGCCTACTCATCCGTTAGTCACATGGGCTTGGTTGCCGCAGGCATTTTAATCCAAACCCCTTGAGGGTTCACCGGGGCACTAATTCTAATAATTGCCCACGGCTTAACATCTTCAGCCTTATTTTGTTTAGCAAACACTAACTATGAACGAACCCACAGTCGTACGATACTTCTAGCTCGAGGCCTACAAGTTCTCCTGCCATTAATAACTGCCTGATGATTCCTTGCAAGCTTAGCTAACCTAGCATTACCTCCACTACCCAATTTAATAGGGGAGCTCCTAATTATTACCTCCTTATTCTGCTGGTCTTCCTGAACAATTATCCTCACCGGGCTAGGTACCCTAATCACAGCAGGCTACTCATTGTTTATATTTTTAATGACACAACGAGGACCACTACCAAACCACATTATTGCTATAGACCCCTCCCACTCCCGAGAACATCTCTTGATGTCACTACACCTAATCCCGTTACTTTTACTAGTACTTAAGCCCGAGTTAATCTGAGGGTGAACTATGTGTAGACATAGTTTAATCAAAACATTAGATTGTGGTTCTAAAAACAAAGGTTAAAATCCTTTTGTCCACCGAAAGAGGCTCGAAAGCACCGAGAACTGCTAATTTTCGCTACCCCAGTTAAACTCCGGGGCTCATTCGTTTCTGCTTTCAAAGGATAATAGCTCATCCATTGGTCTTAGGAACCAAAAACTCTTGGTGCAAATCCAAGTGACAGCTATGCATACCTCCTCCGTAATAACTTCCAGCCTTATCTTAATCTTTTTTATCCTATTTTATCCACTATTAACAACACTAAAGCCCACAACACGCCCTCATCAATGGGCTACCAGTCATGTTAAAACCGCCGTAAAAACGGCATTTTTAGTAAGTCTCTTACCGCTATTTCTATTTATTAACGAAGGAGCCGAAACAATTATTACCTGCTGATCATGGTCTAACACCCTGCTCTTCGATATCAATATCAGCCTAAAATTTGACCTCTATTCGGTAATTTTTACCCCAATCGCTTTATACGTGACTTGATCCATCCTAGAATTTGCAACCTGGTATATACACTCCGACCCCTGAATGAACCGATTTTTTAAGTACCTGTTAACCTTCCTAGTAGCTATGATCATTCTAGTAACCGCCAATAACTTGTTTCAAATCTTCATCGGGTGAGAAGGAGTAGGAATTATATCATTTCTTTTAATTGGGTGATGATACGGCCGAGCAGACGCCAACACAGCTGCCCTTCAGGCTGTAATTTATAATCGCATTGGAGACATTGGATTAATCCTAGCAATAGCATGAATCGCCACCAATATAAACTCCTGAGAACTTCAACAAATATTTATTTTATCCAAAAACATAAACCTTACACTTCCCCTTTTAGGTTTAATTCTAGCCGCAACGGGAAAGTCCGCACAATTTGGCCTTCATCCTTGACTGCCTTCCGCAATGGAAGGCCCCACACCGGTCTCTGCCCTACTTCATTCTAGCACCATAGTTGTAGCAGGCATTTTTCTGCTAATCCGCTTAAACCCCCTACTAGAAAACAACCAACTAGCTTTAACCACTTGCCTATGTTTAGGCGCTCTAACGACATTATTCACCGCTACCTGCGCACTAACCCAAAATGACATTAAAAAAATTATTGCTTTCTCAACATCAAGCCAACTAGGTCTGATAATAGTCACTATCGGCCTTAACCAGCCCCAACTAGCCTTTTTCCACATCTGCACGCACGCATTCTTTAAGGCGATACTTTTTTTATGCTCCGGCTCAATTATTCATAGCTTAGACAATGAACAAGACATTCGTAAAATAGGCGGCATGCACCGTCTTACACCTTTTACCTCTTCTTCATTAACTATTGGAAGCCTAGCCCTCACAGGAACCCCCTTCCTCGCCGGGTTTTTCTCTAAAGATGCAATCATTGAGGCTTTAAACACCTCATATCTAAACGCCTGAGCCCTAGCCTTAACCCTAATTGCTACCTCATTTACAGCAATCTACAGTCTCCGTGTTATTTTCTTTGTTTCTTTAGGAACCCCCCGATTCACCGCCCTATCCCCAATCAATGAAAATAACCCCGCCGTTATTAATCCAATTAAACGATTAGCCTGGGGAAGTATTCTCGCCGGCCTACTTATTGCCTTACACATGGCCCCTATTAATACCCCAGTCATATCTATGCCTTTCATACTAAAAATCGCCGCCTTATTTGTAACCATCACAGGGTTTTTAATAGCCCTAGAATTAGCCTCTCTAACGACTAAACAATTTAAAATTAAACCCACTTCTGGCTACCATCACTTCTCAAATCTACTAGGCTACTTCCCCTCTACTGTCCATCGACTTGCCCCCAAAATTAACCTTTACCTAGGACAAACAATCGCTACCCAAACTGTTGACCTGTCATGACTAGAAAAAACCATGCCTAAAGCTACATCAACAATTTCTCTGCCAGCCTCCAAAACAATCGATAACTTACAACAAGGAGCAATTAAAACCTACCTATCTATATTTTTTGCAACAACTTTATTCTCCCTCCTTATTTTCTTTCCTAAATAACCCGAGTTACCCCCCGACTTAACCCACGAGTAATTTCTAGTACCACAAACAACGTGACTAGAAGAGCCAAACCTCCTAATACCAACAGCCACCCTCCACAAGAATAAACTAGTCCTACCCCGCTCGCATCCCCTCGTAAAACATAAACTTCAGCTACATCTCCTGCAACTTCCAATATCTCTAAAGAGCCCAACTCTCGCACAATAAAACCAGCTACCCCCGCTAGAAAAACATAAAATAATATAGAACTAAAAACAACCCCGCCCCCTCAGCTTTCTGGGTAAGGCTCAGCCGCTAGAGCAGCTGAATAAGCAAATACTACAAGCATCCCTCCAAGGTAAATTAAAAATAAAATTAATGACAAAAAAGAAGCCCCATAGCTAGCTAAAATCCCACAACCTGCTGCCGCAACCACTACCAAACCTAATGCAGCAAAATAAGGAGAAGGATTAGATGCAACAGCTGCTAAACCAAGAATTAGACTAAATAAACAGATACACACAAGATATCACATAGTTTCTACTAGGACTTTAACCAAGACCAGTGACTTGAAAAACCACCGTTGTATTCAACTACAGAAACATTAATGGCAATCCTACGAAAAACCCATCCTCTGGCTAAAATCGCAAACGACGCCTTAGTCGACCTTCCAACCCCGGTAAACATCTCAGGATGATGAAACTTTGGTTCCCTCCTAGGATTATGTTTAATTGCACAAATCTTAACAGGCCTATTCCTGGCAATACACTACACCGCTGATGTTTCTACCGCTTTCTCATCAGTTGCCCATATTTGCCGAGACGTAAACTACGGCTGATTTATTCGCAACCTGCATGCCAACGGCGCCTCCTTCTTTTTCATTTGTTTATACCTACACATTGGCCGAGGACTATATTATGGGTCCTACCTATATAAAGAAACATGAAATGTAGGAGTAATTTTATTCCTCATTGTAATAATAACGGCTTTCGTAGGGTATGTCCTCCCATGAGGACAAATATCTTTCTGAGGAGCAACCGTTATTACAAATCTTTTATCAGCAGTCCCCTACATTGGAAATACCCTGGTCCAATGAATCTGAGGGGGATTCTCAGTTGACAACGCCACACTCACCCGATTCTTCGCATTCCACTTCTTACTCCCATTCGTAGCCGCTGCATTTACAATAGTTCATCTTATCTTCCTTCATGAAACAGGCTCAAACAACCCCATAGGACTAAACTCAAACGCAGAAAAAATCTCTTTTCACCCTTACTTCTCCTTCAAAGATATCTTAGGCTTTGCAATCATGCTATTTGCATTAATCTCTCTATCACTTTTCTCCCCAAACTTACTAGGAGACCCAGAAAACTTTACACCCACAAACCCCTTAGTCACACCACCCCATATTAAGCCAGAATGGTATTTCTTATTTGCATACGCTATTCTCCGATCAATTCCTAATAAACTCGGAGGTGTAATTGCATTACTAGCCTCCATTCTCATTCTAATACTAGTCCCATTTCTCCACACATCAAAACAACGGTCCCTCACTTTCCGACCCCTGGGACAAGCAGTATTTTGACTCCTTGTAGCTGACGTAATTATTCTAACATGAATTGGAGGAATACCAGTTGAACACCCCTATATTATTATTGGACAACTAGCATCCATCCTTTACTTCTCCATTTTCTTATTTATAATACCAGCCGCAGGTCTTATTGAAAATAAAATATTTAATTGAAAATGCATTAATAACTCAACGCAGAGTACCGGTCTTGTAAACCGGATGTTGAAGGTTAAAGCCCTTCTTATTGCTCAGAAAAAGGGGATTTTAACCCCCACCCCAGACTCCCAAAGCCAGGATTCTAAACTAAACTATTTTCTGCCGAGCTCCGCCCCCACCCCCAGAATGTACATAAAATGTATGTACATATATGTATTAACACCATTCATTTATATTAACCATTTCACGAATGCTTGCCTACATTATATAAGTATAACACTTAACTAAATAGTCCTACCAAGAAAAAGTAAATATGGAAGTAGACTAAAAGCTAAGAATGAAAATATAGTTATTAATTAATTAGAAATAAACGAGATTTAAGACCTAACTATTAAACTCATGAGTGAAGATATACCAGGACTCAACAAACTATGATTCCTCCAATTTGCGATGCAGTAAGAGACCACCATCAGTTGATTTCTTAATGTTAACTCTTCTTGAGGGTCAGGGACAATGATTGTGGGGGTAGTACCTAGTGAACTATTACTGGCATTTGGTTCCTATTTCAGGGTCACGAATTGGTTCA